AAAAGTGACTCTTTCTAATCTTCGATAGCATAAAGGTGCGCACCTGCGAAACTACATCTCTTAAGAATCCCCACTGATAGAATGAGGAGGGGCAATTGCTTTATTAAAAGTGATAGCGGATGCTGGGGGAAACCATTAGGAATGCTCAACCCTACCGGGCTTGGGCCCATATCCTTTCCTGTCTGGGGTTGAGTGAATATGCACAGGTCAGTAAGATGAAGGAATGAGCCTAATTTCATTCCACTAGGGTAACAAGAATACCCCATTCAAATAGAGTCTGCACCACACGGGCATCCGTTTAAATTCTTTATAGAATAGTTGGATTCGTTCTGTCTCAGAAAAAACAAAGCAAGTATCCTTAGAAGAAATGAATTACAAGGTGCAAGCTCAACAAAACTTTCTCCAGCTAGAATATCATATCAGAAGGTCGAAAGCAAGCTGAGGACTTATGAGGAAGCTTACAAGGAAGTTAAGAGCGACAATGCCGATCTGCAAGCCAGCCCTTCTGAATGATGCAGCTGTTCAGCTTTACCAATCTGAAGCTAGGCCCCAGGCAACGTTAGAGAAGAAAGGAAAAGGAAAGTTCGCTCTCAACAAGAGTCTAAAAAAGCTCTGACAGATGAGGGAGGGTGGAAGATTAATGTCGGAGGTTGAGAGACAATATCATAGACTTGCAGTTGGCCTAGGAGAGGCATAAGGAACTTCGGAAACAAGTGGAAAGGGCGGTTGACAAAGATTTAGTATTGAAACCCCGGGGCTCTGTCCGCTTCTGTCGAATGGCTGCTAACCATTATTCTGGGTGGATCTTGCAACGATACCCTTAGCCCAGTCTTTAGAGCCCCGGTGAAATATATTTCATTTCACCAGGATAGAATAAGGCTATAAGCAACCCATTGAGAACCCTATAGCCGCTGCTTCCATAAAAGCTCATCTGATGACTTCCCCTTTCGTTTGATTCCACACCTCTCCACTTCTTCTTGGATGGCTTGTTATCGTATAGCTTTGGTTGACTAGCCTTTCACTTGTTCTTTTATAGCTTTCAGTTCTTCTTTCTTAGTCTACCGGTTCTTGTTCGTACTCTCCAGGATAAGCCATTCTAACAGGGTTTTTTCCATAATGCAAGCCATTCCGTCCACTCAATCCATACCTGGCTTCCTAGTTCAGGATCTCCTGTAGGTAGAATGGTGATCATGTAGGTCCAGATCTCAATGCCAGGCCGAGCCTGTATCCGTCCGAATCGTCTTTCTAAGGTTCCTCATCTCCGAAAGAGTAGGATGTATGAAGTCAATTCCTTAGCTTAAGAGCTTGAATGAAGATATAAGTCAAGAAAGAAAACTAGACTTTCGAGGCGTAATCTGCGGAAGGTGTAATCAAAGATTTGATAATTGATTCATCCGCGGCGTACATTTGTACGAACTTTAAGCATATACTTAGGCTAAATGGGAGAAAAGACGGAGTTATACCCGGACCTATTTGGTAAAAAGAATACCTGATTCTCTTTCAAAGTGAAAAATTCCTTTTTCTTAGTCGACACCTTCGTGGACTGAGAAAACGTAGTGGAGTCAACCGGTTGTGAACCCGACATGGTTTGCGTGATTTCATATGGGTTTTTCAAGTGAAGCAGGTGACATATATAAGATAGAGCGCGTGGATCTGTTCAAAAGAAGTCACCCACTAGGAGAGTCGCTTAGATAGTATGCCTCGACCGGAAGACAGTCTGTCTTTCTCACAGTCCATTAGTAGGTAGGGTGGTAAACTTAGAGGGCGCCCGCCTCTTCTTCAGACGTGTCCTCGACAACCTGGCGGTTCTTCGGTCTCCGCTTTTCTTTTGGGGGCGGGAGTGCTTGGTCGCTGGGGTTTCCTTTTACTCAACCAATTCGGTTGTGTTAGCCTTGGTCTAACATTTTGTTATGAACTGGCTGGACAAAGATGGATTGAAGGTCAGATAGATTGGAGTGAAAGTGGCACAGGACCTTCGATCGACCATAGGGCGTACTCTACCCTTACTGAATTCATTCTATTGATATTGAAGCGTAAGGTAAACCTTCTCATCTTGCATTTCTTTGGTTTGGAAGAATGTTGTCTGTGGATTTCTAACAAAGGAAAGCAAAGCCCCAACCTATGCCATTTGATTGAAACAAGTTCTGTGCTGCTCACCACTCCTTGAGGCCAAGGACGGGGTCGAACCGTCATTCCAGGATTTGCAGTCCGATACATTTCCATTATGTTACCTAGCCCGCCACCTCATGTGTCAAAGTCAAACGGTTGTTCTTCCTTTGAAGCTTTGAGGCTCAGTTCCAAAACATAAAAACTAAACTAGGATCACTCTTTTCCCGACTACCAGTGGTGAAATTACAGAAAGTCAATAATAGTGCCGTCTCTCCGCTCCCTCTTTTTCTACATATGCGGCGGCGGGTTACCAGAGAAGAGGGTTCCAAAACCAAAAAGCTTACCTTATTAGATTAGAAAAGTTTGACTTTACAAAGACAAAGAAAGAGGCACCCCTACTATACCCCTAAACTACAAGCTAGCGCGCAACGGCTTTTCAGCCGTTGTTGCTTGCTGCTTGCAGGCTCGAAAATCTCTCTTTCGCCTTTACTCCCTGTCTCAATTCTGATTGATTCGTTTTTTCCTTCGCGCTTGGTTCGCCCCTTGTTGTGTTGCATTTTGTGATCCTCCGCTTCAGTCTGCCTTTTTCGGATAGCCGGGACCTGACGTTGATTTCCGATTTCAATTCTTATGTCAGCTCCAGGTTTTTTTGGGCGGCCATCTGGTTAGTTCAGCTATCACTGCTGGAAGCCCCTGCGGTTGTTCGGCTGCGTACTCCCCGTCTGCCTATCTCACACTCCCAAAGCATATTTGGTTTGGATTTCATATTTCATTTTCCTTTCCTCCATCTTTCTTTCTATCCATAGGTCGGCTTCGTGCAGATAGATCTTTGCCGGGGGAGATTGGTGCTCCTTGAGGTATGCCTTTCCGGTGGGTTGTTCCTTTATCTGTCTTTTCCATCCAGTGCCCGCACTGCGTCAGAAAATCTTCGTCTTCGATCTCTCTTCGCAACGCAATAAAGAAGTCTAACAGTTTATCTCGACATCTGTCTTTTAAGACATCGATCTCATATCTAGTTGCAGCGTTCACTATGTTGCCTACGCCCGTCCATTCCTTTCAAGCTTGATCCTGCCCTTAGACTCGTTACCTTGTTCGACTGAACTCGTTGGCTCCGTGCTCTATTCGGTCGGAACCCTGTTCGAGAACCTTCTCGCATAGATATAGATTCCCTTCACCAAGTCATCGCCAGCAATCAGCTCTTATCCCTTGGTGTCAAAGCAAAGGGCGAGTTTCTTTCTTGTCTTGCCCAAAAACTGTATTTATTCTCATTGGAGAAAGACTCTCCCGCGGCAAGGTTTTACACTTTACACATAGGGCCAGCTGCTTTCTTTATCTCGCTTGCCGTTAGTCCGTCTAGCGCCTTTCGGTTGGGGTCCGCCCCGGGGGCGCTTGGGTTATTTTTCTAGTATCGAAGGCAGTCAACGTGTCAGCCATTCTTCTCCTATTAGACTTGTAAATCCTTTGCTCTTTTTCCTTCTCTCTTCCAGTTCTCTCCCTATACTTGACTTTATTTGACAGGGGCGGAGCACTCTATCAATAACAAGAAAAAAGTAGCAATTCAGTTTCAAATGGTTTGAGCTTGGAAGCAACCTGCTATCTATCAATAGGCGAGAATGCTTCGCCTATCTATTCTATTATGGCCGGCTTGAAGACATCAGAGGAAGACCATCATCTCTGGGTACGATCATAGCTTCTGAACTTCGTCCACCCTTGGGGATAACCATTAGCATTGAGGTCAATGACCACACCACCTCTATCATACATACGACATTACACGAAGCGAGAGTGCATGGTCAACACACACCTAAAGCGCCTACGTTCCGCTTGCAGCCACAACCTAACTTGCACGAGATTCAACAACCGAAGCTACTGGTAGTCCCGAGGGGGGCGGCATCCTCCTATAATAAATAGTAAGCAGTACTGAACGAGCGAGTCATCGGTCCGGGGAAAGAAAGGCCTTTGCTTATCTTACTCTTACTAGTCGCTCTATCTATTGGTACCAGCCGGGGCTTTGCGAGCTACTTACTTTATCTGAACCCTCTACCGACAGATGCGCGAATTGCACTGGTCATTGCGCGAAATGTCCTCTAAGCCAGTCAGTCAATGGAGGGACCGGGGCGCTAGGTATTTCCTTTCTTCTGGCCGTAGGTGTCATCAATGCCATTGAGCTTCGGTACTCTAAAATAGTAGTAGGAGTTCGCTTCTGAGTGAGCTTCCTTCCTTATGCTCTGGCCTGACCTTCACGAACAGCTTTCTTTCAGCTACCAACTTCAAAGCTTGATCTCATCTCTCTTCTTTTGAAAGTAAAGTACTCTACTTGTTGGCATGGAAGGAGTTCATCTTGAATTGCCAGTACAGTGATTGGAGGTCTTCCTCACCTGTTCTAGTGACATAGGCCCATCCGGTCGAGAGAAGAGCCTTGAGGCGAAGAACCGCTTTAAGCCTATTGGTTCCCTTCCGTTCAGTACAGACAGAGTTCAAACAGAAATCTCTCACTCAGCAGGTGCCAATGCGCTGACGTAAGGACAGTAAGACTTAGGACATAGGGTACCGGCTGCTAACCTTCGCTTCAGTCGGTAGAAAAGGGGAATTTATCTCACAAAGGTCGATAGTAGCTCAAAGGACGGAAGTAAATACTGGACTTCTCGCCCACCAAAAAGCAGATGGAGCAGGGAAGAAGCCCCATTCGTTGAATATCTACCTCCCATTTATCTATTTTCTTTAGTTATTTACTAGAGCAATTATGATCTGGAAGTTGATCCGGGGCAAGTGTTCGGATCTATTATGACATAGCCATGAGGCGCTCAACGGACCTTTTAATCGCATAAAACCTTTTTGTAGCTTTGAATTGATGCAAAAATGATCTTACAACCCGATGATATGAATTCATCTATCCCAAACCACGAAAGTAGCCATTGAATTAGATATACTTCAAGTAGGAACCATCACCATTTAATTAGTTGATTATATAATCATAAAGGACGTAACCTAAGGGAATGGAATGACGTGATAGGTCACAAGTCGTCTGTCTTTAAAGAAAAGTCCCAGGGCAGAGACAAGATAGTTAGCTAAGCCCCTTCAACCCTTAGTTAATCAGCAATCTCCACTAGCACTCAGAGAGAATCAGCATCCACTTCTGGCTTTCATGGCCACCTTCTCCTGTTGAGCCAGCCTGATTGGTCGAATGAAAACCCCTTCAAAAGCAAGCTGATTTCACACAAACTACAAACTAAGTCCCCCTTGTTTATCCTAATGCAAGCGATCCAAGTCAAAGGAGAGGAATGCTCAATCCCGATCCACGCTAAGGAAAAAGATCCAACTGAGAAGAGTGTAGGAGTCCAGTGGGTCCAGATTTTTGCCTTGGTTAGGCGACAATCATGGTCTTGGTGATTCTTACGATTACGCCGCTTCTTTTTTTTAGGAAAGGAAGCCCACTCGAGTCAACATCCATTTCACTATACATACGACAATTCTGATTCTGCCACATAACGCATAACCTATACTTCACGCTAAGCTGCAATCTAATGCCCGGGGAACGCAATAACTTAACATTTCCCGGCATTACTTATTGGAACCGTAGTCAAAAGGTCTTTGAGTACCCCTTGTCTCGCAAGTGCTATGTGCGCGCATACCAACTCTTTTGAATCCCTTCTTATTGGCCTCGAAGTGGCGGTCCTAATGGGTTTTCAGTTCCTATAAGTTCGAGGAGATTCCAAGCTGGTCATTCGACAGCTCACTGGTGAATCTAGGGTACCAAGTTGGAAGGTAGCCCTGTGCCAAAGAAAGTACCAATCCCAGCGTTGGACGAAGATCGGTCCCCTCTCAGACTTCCGTCGTCATGGTAAGCTTGATGAATAAAATAATTCGCTTTAGTCTCTTCCTTCAGCCTAAGGCCGTCAAAGACACATCTATTACGGAAATGCCATATGGCCCAAACACATGTCACAAAGGCGACGCGCCAAAGCGCAAGGACTTGTGACCCGAAAGAAGCACTCATCGCTTGGATGAGCAACCCGTTAAACCCAAACTGGAAATCGAAAAAAAGCCTTCAATCAATAGAGGTAGTCATATTCCAGTGCCGACTGCATGTACGACTAAAATGAAAGCTGCGATTGCAACTCTTGTAGAAAAAGAGGGGGCGGGGAAGTTATAAGGAGTCAAAACCTGTATTGATGACCATGCTTAACAAGCTCCTTTAGGGGGAGACTAAATGCTCATCCAACGAGAAAGCTAATCCAGTGGAAGATTGAAGATCTCGGGCTTTCTTTCCTCTACTTAGCTAAACGAAAGGGCTTTCGCCCCGTATTTGCAGTTGAACCAACCTTGGAACCCATAAGTCGTCGTCCAAACACCGGCGTAAAAGCTGCTCCGAAGCTTATTTATTGTATTGACTGAAACTTCGACTTCAAGCAGTAACCCTCTCCGAACAACAGGAGATTCCTACGCTTCCCCATTCCTCGAATTACCTCTAAAAAGCAAAGGAAATATGCACTTTGAAAACCGTACTTTCCACTTTCTTTCAGAGATTTAGTTCGTGTTACGTGTAACATCTCCCTCAGAAAGAGAACAAACAAGAGGGAGGCTTTCCCCTTCCTTGCTACGATCCGATCTAGAGAAATCGATCTTTCTCTCGGCTAGCCAGAAACAGAACATGAGGAATTCACCCGGATAGACCAATCTGATGGGAGGTCTCTTTCGGACAACAGGATAAAAATCCCAATTTTAGCTGCAAGATCAGATAGATCACGAACTAGATACAAATATACGATACTGATTCGATTGTTCACGAGGAAGACGCAACAACACACTTTTCTCAATCCTCAAAGAGGCGATGCAAGGTCTACTTCACATACTCTTCGACAAGACATCAGCAAATACAAAGGAAGACGAAAGACGAGAGCAGAGCTACAAGAATAGGCGTAGCAAATGAAATATAAATTTTAAGCAAAAATAGATGCTTTCAAGACCCTGTCCTTTCTTGAAACAATTTCAACAAAAGCATCGTATAAAAGTGGAAGACGGAATTACCTAAGGAAATTTCGAGCGAATTACGAAAGTTTTAGCGAAAAATGACAAATTTATCCTGAAGTCTTTGAAAGATTGGGTTCGTGGTCCGTGTTTTCTTGTCTTAACTTCCTCCCCGTCTCACTTGGGAATCTTCCTATTATATTCTTCTTGCCTGGCAGCATTGGCTGAAGACTCCGGACTGATCCCTTAGATGGTTTTGACATCTTGCGATGTTTTTTGAGACAAAGCACCTCGTTCCATTCCCTGTGTACCGTCCATCCGAGAACCTTGGTCCCACTTCGAAGTTTGTAACTGGTTGCGATACTGGAGCTTCGTGATTGACAAACCAACTCAATCTTGTCCAACCGCGGGTACTCGTACCTCTTTTCCTTTGATTTTACCTTTAATATAATACATTGATGGTATGTCGATGGGACCGCTTGGTATTTCTTTTATGAATCTATGGTCTGCCCAGAAGAGCGTGATATGATATGTCGTCGGTGCAAAAACAACCTGGAACTCTATCGGACTCTTGAAAGGTCCAACGTTACAATTGACTCTCACCATCCCATTCCTACAAAAATCTATTTGACAATTCTAACTAAAATCATATACCTCGATAGGTGCTCCTCCAATGTGTTCTTTGGGAATGCCTAGCGCTTCAACAGTGGACATAGGTATGAGAAGCGGAGTCAGGATCAACCATCACTCTCTTCACGGCCACCCCATTCATCTCTGCTTTAACATACAATGAACGGTTGTGGAAGGGGCGCCAACATGTCATCATATCATCGGTGAAAATGACAGATTCCATCTTCTCGCGAGTCACTCGCCGAACTCCTTCAGCCATGAAAGACTGTGAAGAATTGAGGATCATGATTCTCGCCAAGGCTTTCACAGCATCAGCCCTAACGGATTCGGTGAAGCATACTTTTTAGAAAAACGCCAGGAGTTTTTTATTCTTCTTCAACCTTTCTTCCAAGAATACCGAGTTAGGACATGAGGGAACAAAAGGAGCTGAAAGCGAAGTGTCCCACGAGCACCGGCTGCTAAAGCATTCCTTGAGCTAAGCTAAATCAATCAATAGGTACGCCCTTTGCATTCAGGAATGATTCCCCAGCTTCGCTCCACGATCTAGGCACGAAGATGACTATCCGAAGGAGTTACCTAAGGAAAGACATCCATTCTTACATTTGGTACGAGTTAGCCCACTTTATATCCATGGTTAACAACTTCTTGTGTGTTATGTATGCCTTTAAACTATGTTTGACCAACAAGAGCGAGGGTACGAAGTAGATACTGATCGAAGAGCAGCAAAGAGAAAGATGCGGGCAGAGCAGAGTCCCAGATGGGATTGCACATTCTCCTCAGTAGGGACATCTTTGAAACCGGATCATGCAACAACCGTAGGCGTACCGAAGTCAATGGTTGATGCGACTCCCATTCCCACAGTAATACCAATCTATGTTACCGGGTTAACCAGTCTAAACAACAACTGGAGCAATTCATAGCTCGGGAGGGCGATCATTCACCAGGAGAACAAGGACAATAAATACACCAATCCCCTCGGGGACTTATGTCCTTGACTCCTTCACTTAGCAAAGCGAGGAGAATAAACCCCACCTCCTTCCGCTTCTAAATATTATATTCCCAAAAGGGATCTCCCTTGAATCGCATTAGTACGGATATCCCACTCTTCCCAAACTATTCCAGACAGATTACAAGGCTTATCCTTTCCATCCTACTGGCCGTTAGGCGTTACTTTGCTTTAGGACCTATAATGGGGCATACCGCGCATCCTCCTGGGGCTCTTTTCGATCAGCATCGGTATTCCCTCTACAAAGTCAACCCAACAACCGAGCAGAAAGCTTCCCCTTGACGATGAAAAACGAGGAAGACAACTATTCGAATTACACCTTCGGATAGATCGATTGAATCTTTCCACTCCTAGAAGACAAGGGAACAACTCGTCGAAAGAGACCTGAGGAATAGATCGAAGTAAACCCTCCACAAAGAGGGAAATTGATCCAGTCTGCCATGAGTGATTGACTTCGTGTTCCGTCTCGACATAAGCTTGATTTAGCTTCATCCCATTCTTCTAAGCATTCTTTTTCTAGAAATATCGTTAATATTAATACGAATAAAAGGAAAGGTTGAGTTTCGATCAATTAGGAAGATAGATGTGCTAGAGTACCTTCTCGACACCATGAGCCTAGCCGTGTGTAGCCCGAAATGGGCTCGCGAAGCCGGTAAGTCTGAGGGGGGAAGCCCACTTCTCAACGATTGAGGCGACAAACAAGACCTTTTCTTTTGCCTTGTTCTCCTTCTTGCTTGGTCCAAAAGTGAGGGAATAATTGCACGTATACATCTATTTTTCGACTAGTACAGGATATCCTGCCGCCCCTACATCTGAAGAACCTCTAGCTCTTGTTGCGGCATAGCAGCCCGACTATTCCTTGGCTTCTCCTCTATTTGAAGAAGTGGAAAGACTTGAATCGACCTTTCCTACGATGTTATTCGATGAGCATTCTTCCTGGTATTGAAGCGCTGGAAAGCCAAGAGTAAACTAGCTTGTTTTGTCAGGTTAAGCAGAAGTATCTGACTCCGCCAATTCGGAATTGAATTACCAGTTGAACTTATATACGTCACCAATTCCACGATGGTTGTTAGTGAAAGAAAGGTTGTTAGAATAGAATGTCCTTCACTCAAAGAAGAGAAAGTCCGTAACGTAAGCGGCATACCAGGACTGGACTCTCCTTGGGATCATAGTATAGCCATTTTAGTAGTTATTAGTTGATCTTTCCCGCCGCTAATGAGCTTTTGAGCTATCACGCACACACAGGTAGCGACTTCAGTTAGCCGCGAAGTCACTTCCGACAATCATCTCTTTATTTTATAGTAACAGCCTGTAATATTAACCTCAAAGAGAACCAATAGCGATGACCAGACCAAGTCCACTCTTTTGATTTTGCCTAGAAGTGAGTCATTGATACCGGCTCTTCCTTCTGTGGTTCGGGTTCGCCTTTCCCTGTCGAAGGCGGCATTGGTCTTATCCTATATCTAGGATAATGCTTGCTTTAGGAAAGACGAGAAATCCTCCAATAAAAGCAAGGTGCGGAGTCTTCTTCTTTTTCTTTGAGACGAATGAATTCCGATACTGGAAAAACTGTCGTGATAGGAGAAGGGAGCTTACTCCGCAGTCGCTCTTGGTGGTTTAGTAGGATTCTTGAAGAAGGTAGCCCCTGACTCTCGGTCTTCTGTAAAGGTAGCGAAGTCACTAACTAGATAGGGGAAGCGCTAGGCTACTAGAAGGGATCGACCCTACACCCGGTTCAATTCGTTTTGAGTGAAATCCCCCGGCAACGTCCTTACTTAACTTACCTGGCTCCAGGGAAAGACATTCTTTTCTTTAGGAAAGGATCTCAAGCATCGCGATTTAGCTGTTGTGTGGAAAAGATCGAAGAATGTGTTCCTACGGTTGAAGAAAGGACTGATTTGCCAGCTGTTCCAGTATTTTCTTGACCCCGCTTTAGCCTCTCCTTTCTTCTTTCTTCATCTGCGCTTAAGGCAAGCCCTTTCACCCACGAATGAAATTAGCAGTCTTAATGGTGTTCACCTTCACCCCCAGGGAATAGATCAAAGGGGAATAATGAGCTACTTTTGTAGCGGTTCTCGCCGCTGCTCTTCCTGTTCTTCCTTACGACTAGAGCTAGCGCAGATAGTCTTAGCTTCCTCTTCCTTCCGGCCGGCATTCAAGGGATGTTTTATTCTGGATCTCATCAGGTAAGGATTTGAGCGGTACACGGAACACGAACACAATCTGTCAAAGGACCAAGAAACAATGGTTTTTCCCAGTCCGGAATTCATTGACAAAACCCGGGTTTTTTGGCATAAAAATGACCAATTCTCGAAAAGACTTATATTAAGCAATTGTTTCAATTTCTGTCCAATATCAGCATTTTTATCGTACTTTTTTCATCTCCATATAGCGATGAAAGTTGCATTTTTCTTTTTCTTCATTCCTAGTTGCTACTGGAACGATCTCTAGTGTGAAGTCTTAACAGTCTCCCTTCTTTCTTTCTTTCTGAACTCGAACTGGCTATGGATGTTGTTTCTAGGCGATGTGGTGGTTGCTTGCCTAAACAAACCAAACCAGCTAGTCCATGATTTCACACCCTGCTGCTAAAGGACAGTATGAATGCAAGAATGCAGCTAACATCAATCGGTATTCCCGGTGCACTAAGAGCGGTAATACCCGACCCGCTGCTTTATTCCCCAAAAGTACTTGTTCTTCTTGGTCAAAGACCGGGTGTTAGCTTGGAGATTGATAGCTGGGGCTCGGTTGTTAGCAGGAGTTCCTGTTGTTCGCGCATGTCCGACTTCGGTCTTCTACTTCGTACCCTCAACCTGTCTTCTTCTTACTCACGATTCTCGAGTGTTGAGTCCTTTGCTTTAGCTCGTCTCTGTAGCTACTGTCCCTTTCTTTGACCAAGAACAAGTTATTTCGTAGAAGAGGAAGAGAGCTTTCCTTAACCTTTCCTTTACTTCTTTCTGAGAACAATTAACTCTGAAAAAGTCAGTATTTTGAATTGCAGATTTGCTGGATTCTTTCTTCCTGGAATAAGGTTCCCCAAAGGGGACTTGCTACGCTTCTACTAATACTATACTAAAAGTAGTAGTCCGGCTCAAATCCTTACCGATCATCCTTTGCCTTTGTTCATCGGATTCTTTTCCATCTACAGGAACAGGAGAGGAGGGATTTCTTCCCATGAAAGGTCAAGGGATTTGCCCGATCCCGATCTTTACAGCTTTACTTCTAAATTAACTTCAACAAGAACGAAGGGGCCATTAGGCGAAGCCGCTTTCTAGACTTTATGAAGAAAAGCCACTTTTCCTACTTGAGGTCAGGAAGATGACATCAAAACCTAGGAGGGCGGATTTCCACGCTTCTGCTTCTGATCTTTCTCGATTTTATATCGCTATTGTATTGCTGCCAACCAGAGTAGCCGTTAGGCGAAGAGGAGAGTAAGAGACTCGGAGAAGAGTCGCTTTTAAGCCAAGGTTGGAATTTATTGTTGTTGATGTTGAGGAAAGAGTTCCGTCAGCCGAACAAGAGCAGTTGTTAAGCGAGGAGAGAGATCCGTTTGTGGAGAATATCAGAGTTACGAACTTTACTTCAGGCGGAACAAGTTCCCATTCTTACTTATCTTCTGAGGAAGCAGAAGAGATTCCAAAGCTTCTCCTTCGGACGCTAGGCCTCTACTTTCCGACATGACATCTGAGGGTGGGTTGTTTACGAAGTTCAGCCTATTCTTGTCTATTCTTACAGGAGATTAATCTACCTTACTTACGAGACTTTCCTCCTTTCCTTACTTCTAATAGAACCTGGAGACTAGCTATAGCTCTTCTCTTGCGCGCTTCCCTGCTTTAGCTCACCACTCCACTCATGCTTCTTCTCTTTGTTAAAGATGGAAAAGCCTTTTAGAAGATCCATTTTCAAGGAATGTATGAGGCAACCAAGGGTAGTTGCGGAACTGCCTTCTTTCTTTGATCTGGAGCTGCTTCTTTTGTAGTCGGTCGGCTTGTGATGAGGGCTACTCTCCTGAGGCCTCGTAGTAAGGCTTCGAGTCATACTCTTAAACCGTCATTGCGGTCGATTGGTGGCGTGTGTGATCCTTTTCGCACGAAAAGATATGATAAACGAATACGTATCTAGGTTTACGTATCACACTGCTGCCAATGTGACCTTGGTAGGATATGAAAATCCTATATTGTCTAGTGAAACTTCATGGATTGGATTCACGGCTCACTGCGTAGAGGCACCTGCTTTACTTAAAGACTGCTTAGCAGTACGATATCCGAACAGAACAGTGCTTGTGTCAGAAAATGAGCCAAACAAACCTCGCGCTCACAGCAGGACAAAACATAAATAGGGAACTTCACGGGAAGCAACTAACATAGAAAAAGAGGAATAGAATGCAAACTTCGAGTAGCACTCGTAGACAAATGCCACAGAAGGAACAGAATAGGCATCGAGCAGAGAAGAGGCCAAAGCTACCTGCAGCACACAAGCACATTCATTGATGCATCGAATGCTAGTGTTTTCGCCTTATCCGCGGTTAGAGAATCCTCTGTCGGGATAAAGGCAGTTTTCTCTTTTTGAAAAAAAGAAATGAACCTCCTTCCTTCATCTCAGATGCACAGTGAATCGCGGAGCGAAGACCTTTGATATTAATGGAAATAGGAATATAATATTTCAAAGAGCTGTTAGCAGGGCTTGTTCACGAGTAGGCTGCACATGAACTAGAAGAAGCCACAGACAGAACAGAATCGCTTGGTAAAGAAGGAGGTCCGGGAGAAAGAAGTCTACATCCATGAACTGAGATACGTATTCGTTTATCATATCAACGATACGTATCTTTTCACTTCACTCCAGTCGCTTATGCTTGAGAAAGAAAACAACTAAGAAACTAGTTGTTTAGCTTATTGTCGCTTTACTTGACTAGAACTTCCCCCCGGTAATCACTTCACTTATTGATGAATCTTAATAAATTATTTATGTAAAGTAGTTAGGTTAGATCACTTGACTCTTTTCCTTTGTTTGATCAAGGGGATCGAAGGGAGTGCGATAGGGCATCATCTATCCGGGTCGGTGCCGGACTCCTTTGTGAATCAGTCCCTTTCCTTGTCTTCAAGAGTTCGGTTAGTTGATCGAGAAAGCGGCAGGACCGTCAAGCTTAGCCTTGAGTTGGACTGCGGTCCCGCGAAGCTGGTATCCTCAGACCGCCTAAGAGACTTTCCGACTGTCGAAGGAAGGAAGTTCACTTTTTAGTGACCAGAAATTTCATAAGAGAAGAAAGATCGTAGCGTAGCTGTCTGTATAGTAGAAGAGTAGCGAAGCAGAAATTCTCGTAGAAAAGATAAGAGAAAAGTTTGCTCCTTATTCTAGGGGGGGTCGCGGTTTGAGTTGGGTTCGTGTGACGAGACTTGATCAAGAAATATCGTAAGAGAAGAGAAAAAAAGTTCAGAGAAGGTTGGAAAGTGGTACGCCCGGTTCACCACTCGAAAGAGATCAGAGAACAATCAATCAAACGTAAAAAGAATCCATAAGACGAAGAAATGTTAGAAGGAGCTAAGTTAATAGGTGCGGGAGCTGCAACAATCGCTTTAGCTGGAGCTGCAATCGGAATTGGAAACGTATTCAGTTCTTTGATTCATTCGGTAGCGCGAAATCCATCATTAGCTAAACAGCTATTCGGTTATGCCATCTTGGGCTTTGCTCTTACCGAAGCAATTGCCTTGTTCGCTTTAATGATGGCATTCTTAATCTCATTCGTATTCTGATCAATGATCAATGATTAATAGAACTAACTGAGGTATTTTGAAACGTTCTTGTGTAGATCGGATGATTAATAGAACTGGACTAGCGTTCTGGAGAACCACGTCGAATGGAGCACGGATCTCTCCTTGCATTGTCATTGGCCTAGCGAATTCATTTTACACGGACGGGTTGAGAAATGAAAAATAAAAATAGATACATTCTTATGCTTTAGCTTTATAGCTTTATCCATATGTGTAACACAATTAGTAGTTCAAATTCTTTAAACTTAACAAAGCCATGCTTAACACTTTATCTTTCGGGTCAGGCCTTCCCCAGATCGGGCCAAGGGTAGCCACCCCTAGGCTAGGGTGCGACCTTCCCTTGAACAGGTCTTATTCGTTTCTGAGCTCAAAAAAGAGTCTCTCCACCCTTGAGCAATTTGCCATTGTACCTTTTCTTCCTATGAAGATCAGAAGGTTTTATTTATCATTCACTAATGCATCTTTCTTTCTTCTAATACTAATGTTCGCTTTAATGATGGCATTCTTGAATATTCGATTATTAGTTAATAAAACAGCTCTTCGCTCTAAGAGGGGTGTCTCAAGTAGCTCTCACTCTCACCCCAAAAAGGGAAATAGTGGTATTATTCGCAACTATTTAATATTTGATCTTGGGCGGCAAAAAAGGGAAATAGTGCCCGCTGAAGTAATAAAGGCACTCTTGAGCCGATTTAGCTGCAAGGCTATTATTATAGCTCGAGTGCCGGATCTGGAAGGGGTCAACACCTTTCACTATCGGGTCGGGGTTTTTACCACCAATGCATCCAAACACACCTATAGAAAAATCTCGCGCGAGATTTTTCCGTGCGAGTCTCCGGAGGACTTCCAGCCTAGAGCAATAAAAGGAATCCGGAGTTGGGCTAGGCAATTACTGGAAAAAACCAGTATAGTCCACTCTTGGGGGCCCCTTTCCTTAAGGGAAATTCAGAAAGAACTACTCAAAACTGAAAGTAAAGTTCGTGATAAAAAAAAAAAGAAAAAGACAAAAAAGACAAAAAAGACTTCTTCGTCTTTAAGGCCCCTTCTAAAAAAAATAAATTATTTTATTTTTTTTAGAATCATTTCGTTGATGCTAGCTATTATTTTATTAGGGTTTGCTAATTTTTATATGTATGTTTATAAACAGGTGCACTTGTTGCAACCTGAACATTTTAAGGCTCTTAGCGGCAAAGAGCTGCTAACTTGGTTTTTTGACTGGCACACGCCAGGGCTGCCTGAAATAAAACAGGGGGAGATCCTGGCTTATCTAATGGAGCCGATCAAAGCTGCAAGTCTTGTTATAAGGGGCGGAATTATGGCTCTTTACGACAAGGTGCGTAGCTTTTTTTAGGTGGTGTGGGGAAAACAAGACATATCGTCACAAGTTAGTCGTAGGGGGGGGAACCCGTGGCTGGATTGAATCCTTCCCAATTCTTTTCACCACGTTAGTGTAGCTTTCTCTTCTCTTGATAGATTACGTGGTCTTCAAACGTTGCTTAAAAGGCTATATTTGAAGAAAGAAGTAACACAGTAGCTATTGATCAAGAGTCCTATTTCACTTTCATCTCCTTGTTGTTGTACTGAGCTCTGAGCTAACGGCTGGTCGACTCGAGAGCTGCTAAGCAATCGTTGAGCTAATCGAATCAGTAGCGCTAGGGTGTTGATAATGAATCGGGTCCTATCAGCCCAACACCGTTTAAAAATAATATTAATATTATTTTTAAACTAGATTGTATTATTATCGGCCTTGATCTTCATATTTCATATAATAAATGCTGTTTATCGCGGCCCATTTGGAATCAAAGTCATTCATATTAGCAGGTCCATTGGACTTAGATCGGACGATCGGACTCGTGTAGAATGGGCTACGCGGCAGATTCCATCTGAGGTCCTAAAGTAGTGATAATGCATTCTATAGCACCCCGGGCTGAACCTTTTGCCAGCCAAAAACCATAAAAAGACCCTTTTGAAGCTATCAAATCGACTCTTTATTATGTTCGTGTAATCACACGACCAACATGATAGCATACTAAAGAAATTACACGAGCACGATAAGTTTTGCTCGTGTAATCACACAACCAATTTCGTGTAATCACATAATTAAGCTTAAGTAAATAAGGGTAATTTTGTAAGAGTGGCTAGTTTTTACTCTCTTTTTTCGGAGGCAAAATACAAAATAGTCAAATAAGATTGTGAAAGATAAATTCTAGCCATTTTTATTGTAAATTGTCATAAATACCCTTGTATATTTAACCGACGGATTTTTCGTTTTTAACATTTTGAGTATGAATCCCGCTTGCTAGGTATGATTCATACCCTTCATACATATGTAGTAATATTCATACAATTCACGTATGAATGGTATGAATCACTAAAATCATACCATTCATACACAATATCTAAATATTATTTGTTTGATTTTTTTTGTTGGTGTAGTTTGATTTTTTATTTTGATAATTTGTTGTTATTAGTGGTGTGTTGATTATTGGTGTGGCTTCGATTTTGGTTGTGAATTAAATATATATTGATGGTGTAATTTATTTAACCGATGAATTTTTTATTTTTTGGATTTTGAGTATGAATCTCGCTTGCTATGTATGATTCATACTCTTCATACCTATATAGTATTATTCATACAAATCACGTAGGAATGGTACGAATCATTAAAATCATACCATTCATACCTATATGCGAGGGATTCGGCGGGACAATATTTAAAAGGGTATTTTTGTCCCAAAAATGAAAAAATGACTAGAATTTATATATTGTTATCTTGGTGGTTAATATTTATCTTTCACTATCTTTTATCGCTATTTTCTATAATTAACTCTTTTTTTCGAGTGTCTATTATTTAGTTTTCTTTTTGAAAAGTGGCTATATATGAACCCCTTTAAAATATGTGGACCTCATACTTTTTTATCTTTTGCACTACTCCTTAATCTACGTGTTAAAAAGAAACAAACCGGAAATAGCGGGAGGAAGAGAGTAATTTAAATGGGACTCAAACATCATTGACTATAAATAACTTATTTTAAAATAATATTATGCCAAATGATTCCAAAGTCCATTAACCATATATTTTTATTAAGATTCTAATATATATTAAAATCCGTATAAAGTGAAAGTATAAACATATTTTCATAGAGAGAGAGATAGATAGAGTAAGAGTAATAAATAGGAAGCATGCAAAAGAGTTGAATTATGCATGGTGATGGTGATGTGGTATACATATATGTATATTTATATAGTATAGAGATAGTGCTGGGACGCCACCCACCGCCATTATACAAATCGGAGAGCAGAGCAGAGCACAGTTTCTGATTAGCCATTATTTTAACTGATTTTCCCACCAAAACTCTCTCTACTTCTTCTGCTTAACCGCTTCAATCACAACCATACATCATCGCATTCTATCTCTCTTTCTTTCTCTCTGTGAGAAATCTCTTCGCAAAACCAAGAAAATCCAAGCTCGCCTGCAGCTATGGCGGAAGAATTCTCTACTCTTCCATCGCCATTTCTTATCTTCTTCTCTCTCGCCCTTCTGGTTTCTCTACCCGTATCACAATCACAGTCACAATCACATCAAAGTAACCGTCTCACCCTCCAATGGGGATTCCAACTTGTTTGGAATCTGAATCGATTACGTGTAGTTCTCTAATTGTTTTTGCTGTTTTTGCGTTGCAGGTCCGGCGTATCTGGGTATGGTGTCGAACGCCACTGAATTTCCGGTAGAAGACTACTATGATTACATAATCGTGGGCGGCGGCACAGCTGGCTGCCCTCTGGCGGCGACACTATCGGAGGGGTTTAGGGTTCTAGTTCTGGAGAGAGGGGGAATTCCATTTGGTGTACCAAATTTGATGACTCGCGACGGATTCCTCACAACGCTAATGGAAGTTGACGCCCACGACTCCCCTGCTCAAGCCTTCACTTCCGACGACGGAGTTCCCAACGCCAGAGGCAGAGTTCTCGGCGGAAGCAGCGCCATTAACGCCGGTTTCTACAGCAGAGCCGATCCCCTTACAAGAGATCGGGAATCGATTGGGATCTTAAAATAGTGAATCAATCGTACGAATGGGTGGAGAAGGCGATTGTGTTTAGGCCAGAGCTACGGAATTGGCAATCTGCGGTTCGCGACTCGTTGTTGGAGGCCGGAATAGATCCCTACCACGGCTTCAGTCTCGATCACCTCTCCGGCACCAAGATCGGGGGCTCCACCTTCGACAGCGCCGGAACAAGGCACAGCGCGGCGGATCTTCTCAGCTACGCCAATCCCCGCAACATTAAGGTGGCGGTGCACGCCAGTGTGGAAAGAATTCTGCTGGCGCCTAGTAACGTAAGGGGCGCAAGGCAGACTGCAATTGGGGTCGTTTTCCGCGACCGGAGAGGGGCATTTCATCACGCAATGGTGCGTGATAATGGTGAAGTGTTGGTGTGCGCAGGGGCTCTGGGTAGCCCTCAGCTGCTGTTGCTGAGCGGCATTGGGCCGCGGCCTTATCTGGCTTCATGGGGGATCCCGGTGGTGTTGCACTCGCCTTACGTGGGCCGTTTCTTGTACGACAATCCAAGAAACGGGATCTCGATCGTGCCCCCAGTGCCGTTGGATCACTCTTTGATCCAAGTTGTTGGGATTACAAACTCTGGTACTTATCTTGAAGCAGCATCAAACATTGTGCCATTCCTCTCCCCTCCTCGCCCAATCTTCATCAGGTCTCCTGCATCATCTTTTGTTACAGTCGCCACTCTAATGGAGAAGATAGTGGGGCCCCTCTCCGCAGGCTCTCTAAGATTAGCCTCCACAGATGTTAGGACCAACCCCTTTGTTCGTTTCAACTACTTCAGCAACCCCACTGATCTTGAGCTGTGCATAAATGGGACAAGAAGGATTGCTGATGTGCTTAACACACGGTCCATGGATCAGTTCAGGGTGCACCAGTGGTTAGGAGGGAGGGAGTTTAGGTATGTGGGCACACCACTGCCACGGGATCTGCGTAACCACGAGCAGATGGCGGAGTTCTGCAGAAGGACGGTGAGCACGATATGGCACTATCATGGTGGGTGCCTAACGGGGAAGGTGGTGGACAGAAACCTGAAAGTGATTGGAGTTGGAGGGCTAAGAGTGGTGGATGGTTCCACATTTGCGGTGTCGCCTGGCACCAATCCTCAGGCTACTCTTCTCATGATGGGAAGGTAACAATCTATCTTGATTCTTATATAGTGTTTAATATTGCCGCAGTGTGTGAATTTAATTTACTTTGTATTGTGTTGGTTTTGGTTATAGGCATTTTGGGATAAAGCTTCTTAGCGAGAGAACATGAAGATATGTGGAGGTAGAGAGGAGAGGAGGCTGCACATGTAATCTCAAAAGAGACTTTTTAATGTTTTACAGTAGTAGTAGTAGTAGTATATAGGAAGGAGCAAGCTAAACGGCATAGATATAGATATAGTTCTTGTGATTGTGTTGGTATTCATTCAATCACTAACCTGTTTTTGTTATACAAAATTAATGATGATTCTTAGTTGTTTGCTGCAACAATTCCTGGTTTGACAATTCTGTTGCATGTTGACGTACATGCGTCAGTGCGTGCACACTTTTTAGTTGTAGTATGTATTAATTTCAAGTCAAACAAGTGCGTATAACATGGATATATATACATATAATTGTATTTGCATTTATACCAAATACAAAAAGAAAAAGGTTTCATAATTTGCTCCAGAACCTAACACACTGTCACCACATAAACTACTAACATCACTCACCATATCCGAGCCATCAAGATTAGTGTCACCCTCCAATAATAGCAAGCCTTCTTTACCCTCTTGCCTTATAACAGTAGGTAGCCAGTTTTCATCCTCAGAACTCACAGCCAGCATACACGAAATCCCACTCCGATTCTCCTCAGAATCCAAGAAAACCGTAGAGCTAACTTCACTTTCCGAATCAACAAAGGCATATTCCTCATTCTCACCATCTACACTCGTTGGTGTTTCAACCTCAGATTGCGAAAGCAAGCTTGAGGCATCTCCCATCAGCTCGAACTTCATAACATTCGTGCAACTACCAGAACTCGGGGAATCAAAACAAGCCCAAGCAAGAAGGCCCGCTGGATCTGTCCAAATGATGTTCAGCGGTCTCTACCCAAGTAGCTGTGGCCCATGATCCAAAGGACCCGCAACCAGTCTGCTATCCTTACCTTCCAACCAACCCCTTCGATTCCGCTTCTGCAGCAGTATATAATCTCGGTCCCTTACCTTGTACAGCTCAATTTGTTTTCCAGTGATGGCAAGAATCCGCGAAATACTGCTTTTTCTTCTTCTTGTCTTGTTTCTGAATGAATGGCAATGGCATCATAGCTACACGAGGGAAAGCGATGCTGCCCACTCTGCCGCAAAAGGGGGCCGCTTTCTTCCCCCCAAAAATACCAGTTCCACCATCAGGGCCCAGCAAGCAGCATAATTCTGTTCCGAGGCTACGTTTCATTCCAGCAACAGCAGTTGTTGGTTCAAAACGCCTTGTTCCATCCGGCGCGAATCCCCTCCATCACTAGTAAAGTGGAGGTGTTATTTGTATTGCAATAATGAATAAATGTACGAAGTTAGAATCAAATAGATTTGAAGTTCCTTAGCATAGCATGAAAACTTAACAGATGTAGCATTAGCATTATTTGCCTGGAGAAATGAAATACACGTTTTGGGGGGACCATGTATGATTCCACTACTAACTAAATTTAGCAAAAACTCTAACACACGTCCTCGCAATATCACCCGGAAACGCAGAAACGTACACGCCCACAGAAATACATATATATCATAGCATAGTATACAAACACAAACCAACCTGTATAGATTCCAAGGATTAGCAGCAAAGAGGTCGCCGCGAACACCGCCGTAAATAAAGAAAGCCTTCGGCGCCTCAATGATGATGGCGACTCGCGAATCATTTTTCACTGATTACCAAATCTGGATTCTCGGCGCTCGATCTGTTTTCAACTCAGTCGGCTTGAGAAGAAAGCTTCGTGGGGAACCGAGTCTGACTGAGTCAACTCGGAAGGCTAGCACCTAATAGGCTAGCAGGAAGCTAGCAAATCACCGCCAAAGGGAAACTGTAAAATATGCACGGATGAAAACTATCTCAGCTCTTCATATATTATATGTGCTTCGATTAATCTTTGACCGGAAAACGCAGAAAGAGAAAAGGAGAAATGAAAGCTCTGATATGACTTGACAGCTTTGATTTCACGACTATAAAAAAGCTGGAAAAACGATTGAAGAGAACAAATTATTTACAAAATCTCGCATCACCACATGTATCTGTATTTTCATGCACACGAATAAACCCAAATCTGAAAATGAATGAGATTTTTTGTTCAAAACTTCAATAAATGAGTAGTGTACTTACTGGAAAAAGGAGGAGGGCTTCACGTGCATGATTTCTTTCCTCAACAAACCAAACGTGCCTACGGGTGCTAATGGTATGAATGGTTTGAGCTAAGGGCATTGTAGCGGGAGGCATGAGCTACGGGACTCAAAGCTTTAAAAGAAACAAAATCTTCTTTCCCTTGTTGCTAAAGGAGTAAGGGCTTCAACCATGGCTTCAAACGAGACTTGAAACTTCCTGCAAGGGAAGCTCGCGTAAACCTGACTACATCTGTGTCGGAAGGGCAGCAAGTTACGAATAAAGTCTGAACTCGACTTCCGTAGCTTTCTGTCTAGCTAAAGTAATTATTCTTTTACCGACAACCTTCTCCTAAAGAAGGCTTTAAGCCAGCAATAGGGCTATAGGGTTCTAACTGTACTTACAAAGTCCAATCTCTTATCCGTGTACTTAGTAAAAGAAAAGGCTACTTGATCGTTGACCAAAGACTAATGCAAGCACTAGCGTGAAAGCTGCCCGAAAGTCCCTCTCTGCCTAGTCACGAAAGCCAGTCTCCGACTCTACCGTAGAGGAATATTTCCAATCTAATAGAGGAAGCCGGTTTATTTATATACTTTCTGGGGTCCCTAGTGTCTGCTGGTCGATTTTAGATTTATCGCTTTGCAAAGGGCGAATCACTCACCGATAGTAGATGGGAAGACATTGTCTAATCCAAATCTCTAAGACCCTGAATAAACTGTATCACTATTATAGAGAAGAAAGGGTCTTTCTACTGATCCTTAGCTTCCAAAGTAGCGGATGGAATGCCTATAGAGATCAGATAGAAGGTCATGTATTGCTTCGGGGGGGAAAGCAAGCAGAGATCCATGTGAGTCCTTTCTTTCTCTTGGTAAGTAGGGATATTTTATCCAAAAAGTCTTCGATCCTTAGTTGATTCTCTTCCTTTACTCTTTGAACCTCGCTACCTTTCTAATCTAAATAGGCTTTCGGCAACAGGAGCACAGGCAGGGTACTCAATACAATATAGAATATAGGGAACTATCGAACCGGGTGTGATGGGATTGAAAGTCCTATCGCTTTCTAGATGGCTGGAGTTCTGGCGGGATAGGTAAGAAACTATTCGAACGAATGCGAGATCGCCAGGCCAAATAGGTATCAGAAAAGAGAGGAGTAGATGACCGATTACTCTTTATTAACAGATCACTAAAGTAAAGCACAGAGGTTGACTCCACGAACCCTCCTCTCATTGCTCCCGTGTGAAAAGTGGAAGATTGCTGGAACCGAAGGTAAGCTTAAAGACGGGGCCCGGTTGTCCCTATTGGACCTATTGGAGAGCGCCCTAACGACATTTGGACTTGGAGCTTTTAAGACAAGTTTTCGTGTCCCTGAAATGTCTCTGAGAATCCTATAAATGCCGGTTTAGGCCATTATTTCGGGCTTTGAGATCTCTCCCCCTGCTCTCTGATTCCACCGATACGATTATAGTATGTACTAGAGGAGGTCGGATCAGGCGAACCCTGCACGGGCAATGATCCTTTGATCCCGTCTTCCTGCGAACAAACCCTTAACAGAACTGGCGCCTTAGGATAGCTCTTTGGTTAGCACTGTAGATGGGCGGCCTTCCATTTCTCAGCTACAGTAGCTGCAGTTACAGAAGTGAAAATAGCGGCTTTTAAGAGAAAATGACTCCACTGTAATGGTCTATATCGTTGGGTTGAAAGAAATGCTGTTCAATCACGCCATTTCGGGCTTTGAGGGTACGAAGTAGAGAGAAAACGCTTTAGCAGAAGGTTAGCTCTTTGGAAGAAAAAAGTGTCACCATTGGGTCCGTACTTGAATCAACATAACGTTCATACACGTCCTCAAATAGGCTCAGCAAGATCAGGATCAGACAAAAGGTGTACACGATACCGCCGCGCAGGCAACCAAGGGTGTGTCGAATGAATTGACGTAAGCTGCCATGATAAAGTGAACAAAGAAAAGAATGCTTTCTGAATCTCTTCTTGGACTCTATTGATTGATACCTTTTATCCCTTGACTCCTCAACAGTCGGGAAGCTCTCAGAGGCTCCAGTTCTTCGTTCTAACAAGACTTTCAAGACTTTGGGACACCTCACTTACAATCAAAGGAAAGAACAGCAGCTTCTGGTACCACTTTCTGGGGCATAGGGCAAGGGACTTCAGTGATTTACAGTCTTCCTTCAAACCAACCCGACGGGCCTATGTGGCAAGGCAATGTAGCGTGCCTATGGAGTATAGCCCAGTGGTAAGGCATCTGCTTCTTGTTTCTGGAGTTCAAGGAATGAAAGCGTGAAAGCAGCGGCCGTACGACTACACGCTGATCGAAGGCTAAGTCTAAGTAGCGATCTCTTCATCAAACTAACAATCTCTTAAGAGAAGCAGAGAACCAATGTCCATGCTTTTATTTCTTCTTGGAAAAACCAAGGTCTTTTCTTTTCCTAACTACATGAGGCTAGTCTCCCCCCTCAAATAAATAAATAAGGGGAGCAAGAGTTGTCGCAATAGAAAAAAAAACAAGAAATGACTCTAAGGAACCAACGATTATCTCTTCTTAAACAACCTATATCCTCCACACTTAATCAGCATTTGATAGATTATCCAACCCCGAGCAATCTTAGTTATTGGTGGGGGTTCGGTTCGTTAGCTGGTATTTGTTTAGTCATTCAGATAGTGACTGGCGTTTTTTTAGCTATGCATTACACGCCTCATGTGGATCTAGCTTTCAACAGCGTAGAACACATTATGAGAGATGTTGAAGGGGGCTGGTTGCTCCGTTATATGCATGCTAATGGGGCAAGTATGTTTTTCATTGTGGTTCACCTTCATATTTTTCGTGGTCTATATCATGCGAGTTATAGCAGTCCTAGGGAATTTGTTCGGTGTCTCGGAGTTGTAATCTTCCTATTAATGATTGTGACAGCTTTTATAGGATATGTACTACCTTGGGGTCAGATGAGTTTTTGGGGAGCTACAGTAATTACAAGCTTAGCTAGCGCCATACCTGTAGTAGGAGATACCATAGTAACCTGGCTTTGGGGTGGGTTCTCCGTGGACAATGCCACCTTAAATCGTTTTTTTAGTCTTCATCATTTACTCCCCTTTATTTTAGTAGGCGCCAGTCTTCTTCATCTGGCCGCATTGCATCAATATGGATCAAATAATCCATTGGGTGTACATTCAGAGATGGATAAAATTGCTTTTTACCCTTATTTTTATGTAAAGGATCTAGTAGGTTGGGTAGCTTTTGCTATCTTTTTTTCCATTTGGATTTTTTATGCTCCTAATGTTTTGGGGCATCCCGACAATTATATACCTGCTAATCCGATGTCCACCCCGCCTCATATTGTGCCGGAATGGTATTTCCTACCGATCCATGCCATTCTTCGTAGTATACCTGACAAATCGGGAGGTGTAGCCGCAATAGCATCAGTTTTTATATGTCTGTTGGCTTTACCGTTTTTTAAAAATATGTATGTACGTAGTTCAAGTTTTCGCCCGATTCACCAAGGAATATTTTGGTTGCTTTTGGCAGATCGCTTACTACTAGGTTGGATCGGGTGTCAACCTGTGGAGGCACCATTTGTTACTATTGGACAAATTTCTCCTTTGATTTTCTTTTTATTTTTTGCCATAACGCCCATTCTGGGACGAGTTGGAAGAGGAATTCCTAATTCTTACACGGATAATGAAATTCAAAAAAGATAGGAAATCCGTGTGAAAAATGAAAATTCTGACACCAATCATTTACGAGTGAGTATTACACCAAGAATTGACAAGCGGATTTGTTTTATAGTTGGCTATGTTGATATAGCTTAGATAAGGAAAATCTACGAGAAGAAAACGAGCCATCCTCACCAATTGCAATTAAGTCATTCAAACTCTACTTTCTGACCTTATCCTGAGGGAAATACCTATTCGCAGGAGATCTATTCTATAGACTCTATATACCAGGGGTCTTTTTCCAACAATCTAGCCACAAATTACCCGATTTGATGAAATCCACTGATTTTTGCCAGGTTTTCGAGAAAAAGCGACGCTCCGAATCGAAATAAAAATTGGAATTTCCTCTATTTTTGCATGATTTGCTAGATTATGTCCCTTTACACTCCTCCAGGATTTCTGGCAAGAAAGGGCTGAAAGCCAGGTTTTCCGACAATACAATCTCGATAAAATATTTTCGACAATTCTAAAATAAAAAATATGTGATCCATTATTAAATTTCCATCTATTTCCTCGGGATCTTAGTCCAGACTTGGGTCCGTCCTTTCATTCCGACTTCTACTAGTAGGAAGAAGGGGGTATTACCCACCACTTGACTCAATCGTACGAAAGGGGGGTAGAAAGTACCCACCAGTCAAAAACAAGGCTCTGAAAGATATTTAGTTCTTCCTTTTCCTTTTTACAAGTCTATCTATTGTATTTTATACTGACAAAGTACCACCTTTTGGCATCCTTGCACTTTGGGTCAGGAAGGGAAGGACTTTCCCTATATTTGGATACAACCACCCTTTACCTTCCCCTAAACTAAAGAAAGAAGAGGTGCTTTTAAGCTCCTTCGGAGCCTCCCATTTTGCCAGTTACTAGCCCTATTTTATTTTGTTTTGGCAGTGGAATTCCTACTCATTAGGCGGGCACTTTGGTACTTTGTTGTTGGCTAGTTCCGTACTTTGGCAGTAGATTTCCCGAGGAAAAATCTAATAGGGGATACCTCTCGAAAAAGGTATCTTTCTCTCTACGTATAAGGGAATACCTCTGTGGAACCTCTATACGGGACGGGCTAGTCCTTTCCGCCCTAGAACGTGGCAGGGAATTGACACGAAATAGAGTAAAGTAAAAGCGCTTCCAGAAACCGCTTACTTACCGAAATTGATCAGGAAAACCGTTGTCACGAGATTCTTTTCAAGATTGGGACTGTTCCGCTATTCATGCCTGTATGGAAGTTACAAGGACTCTTCGGAAAACAAAGCTTTCGAAGGATCGAGTAGTCCACCATACGGCAACCTACAGTCCTTCCTTCTCTAGATCTCTTCAATCTTCCTCAATAGCGCAAGAGGACTCAATCGCCATAAATCGACAAATAGACTATATCGAAAAAGGTCGAAACCTTTTCAACGGCCAATTTATTTGCAATTATAAAATCTTTAGTTTTAGTTCTCGACGCCGTGGATTATCCATTAATGTCTGAAAGCGTGGGTTTTTGCCTAATATAGATGGGTGGACCTCTTCTACGAGCTAGTCTTCTCCTGCGGACACTCTTTCAGCTCAGATTTATTTCGAAAGGTAGGAGCATGAGACGGATCCTCAATACTGGAATTAGCTTTGTTGTCTTGACTGGTAGGTTTCTCTCCTCGATCTCGATCACTAGATGAACCGGATTAACCAGATTAAACTGAATGGCTAGTTTTGCCTAGTCGAGTGGCTATCGCTCCTTTCGATAGATCATACGTTGAGTCCGATAAACAAGATTTTTGCGTAAATAGTTTGAGTTTACTTTGCATCGGTAGACTTCCTCAATCCTGAACTCAAAGGTTGCTGCGGCTTGGTTGTACTTTTAGATTCTCTCTTCTAGCGGTACGAAGTAGAAGCAAAAGCGAAGGCCTTGGGCTGATCGTCCTCGGCTCGAGACTAACGGGACTAAGGAGCTCAAACTAACTCCCCGAAAGGGCGGCAGCAGGAGGGGAGCATCGGTAGTTCAATCGATAGGTCAGTCTCAGTACGGTTTGATCATTCAAAGCTTTCTAGAATCAATCGTGAATGTCTTAAGCAAGGCCAGCGACTCTTATCCGAAGGAGAAGGGGCCTACCGGGAATTCCACTTTCCAATTCGGGAGGTAGGCGAACCAAGTCTAGATGGAAGGTCTATTCTAGCAGCAAATCATCGGCAAGATCAACGTTTACCAGGATACGAAGTAGAAGCGAAAGGCAAATAGTTTACAAATTAGGGACTGGACTAAGGAGCTAAGCGAGGTCTGGGGTTTTCAAGCGTTTAATTAGCGAAGAAAGTCGGAAATGAGTCTGAATTAGGAGCTTCTCGTCCCGGATTCGAAACTAAAGAATAGAGTCAACTGGCCAACCGGAATCGGAATCAATCGGCTACTATCGGCGAATGGGTTGCCCCTTTGCTTTCTCCTTTCTTCATTCATTCCTCAACCTGGAATCGGAATCAAACCTTCTTTGAAGGAGCCAATCGGGGTCCAATTGGGGCTAAGGATTTGAGTAAAGGTGAACTCGTTCTCGAGTATCTTGTCGAGAAGGAAGTGTTAAAGAGAAAGGTCAGCAAGGGATTGGTCATCGGGAGGTTTTCTAAATTCCTTGTAGCTAAAGCGTTTAATGGCCATCGTAAACATCTGGAAAAGGGGGTTTTTCGCGTTTTAAAGGGCACTTCTGTACGGATGCGCAAAGGTGTTCAAACGTGCGTTTTTGACTAAGCAACTTGAAATCCGCTGATGATGTTCGAGATCAGATCGTAAAGTTCGTGAATCAAGAATTCTTGAATTCGATGAAAGGTGGGAATTAAGCCCGAATCAAATGCTCGATCTCGAACCCGACTCAAAAGTCAGATTTGGCCGTTAGGCGTTGCTGCGTCTTTGTCAAGCAGCTTGTACTCTTTTCTTTCTTTCCTCTTTCTGGGCCCCTCGTTCTTTGTCCGTTTTCTTGGGACAGAGCTTGAAAGAGGGAATTTGAGATCAACACTTAGATATCTACTCTAATTTTAGTCTTAAATCATCCTTTGATAATAGGTTTAGTCTTATATCTTCCCGTAACCTAAGCAATTTCAATATAGAATTAGATGATCATAGGTATAAGGATATGTGCAACATATTAAATGGGCTTCAGAAACATTGCTAGCTCGTGCCTCTACCGTGGCCAACTCGAAGGGGCTGAAGTTCGACGCAGAGCTTTTTGGTTGTTAAGTTATAGCAGCACTGAGCAACATCCAACAGCTCCAGTCCTTCTGGTTTGCACTAAAGTGGCTTAAGCAGCCCTCGAGGAGTCCGTTTATTCTCTCCGTCTGAGCTTTCAAAGATATACCGACCGTAGTGACCATCAGATACCGACAGCTGTCTTCTAAGATTACCGACATTTCGGGTTTTCATAAATTTCACATAAGATAAGATAAAAGTTCTTTTCATCATCAGAAACAACCTGATTTCCGACCTCTTGCATTGCATTACCATAACGAAAACGAACATTCAAAAAAGAGATTGCTCTTGTGATTCGGAATGAAGCTTTATCGGTCGAGGAAAGGAATAGCGATAGATTTCTATAGAGCATCCAGGAACAAGCAGATTCAATCGGACGACGAATTCTTGCATGGTCCAAGGAAATCAAAGGTCCGCTTCCACGATTTCATCTATATGGAATCTCAACATATCAGAATAGCTTATATAGTCATGATTCAATTCATGAATTAGCTCACTATGAGGCTTGAGGCTACTACATTTATAAATATATATTCATTTTTATAATATATAATAATATAGTCTATCATTCGTGTCTCTGTTACAACACGGCGAAACTAAATGGTTCGAATGAATGAAGAGAAAAAAAAAGAAGAATGTTTAGGCTGTACACCTAATTTTCCTGGGATTGTAGTTCAATCGGTCAGAGCACCGCCCTGTCAAGGCGGAAGCTGCGGGTTCGAGCCCCGTCAGTCCCGACGGATTCAATAAATACATCAATTCATCTCTGTGAAAAGGGGGACAGGGAGCTTCATTCCCAACGGGGGATCCTTTTTTTTCGTTTCGCATTTCTCATCAAGGGGAGAATTTTCATTACTTCAACTAGTACCGATTGATATTGATGGGAGAGAGACATATGTAGATTAGTACAATTATTGGCATATTAAGGATTCCAAGAGAGACTGGGTCTGGGTTTCGATCCATGTAATGGAATAGAGTACCATATCTTTCTCGGGAGCACATACACAAATGGAATTCATTTCTCGTACGATACAAAATGAATTTAACAAAATTCAATTACCCTGAGTATGAGTAGAAGTAGAAGCCTTTTATTTTACAGATTAAACGATTTGGCTCCGATTTTCCTCAATTACTCATTTTTTTGAATAAATATATCTCATTCAAAGTGCACACTGAGTTTTTGATATATGCGTCCCAGTACTAATGAAGGAAGGAGGATATTAAACAAACAAGGATCCCACCATTTCACTCTTAGTCTTAGCAAGGGTCCGAAGGACGTATAGGAGCGGAGCATAATCGGTAGGCCAGAAGTAGGGAGTTAAATCAGCGGTAGGCACGTCTGCAGTTACCGAATTGCTACGCCTGTTGCTAGCCCGAGGAAGAAGCTTCCGAGTTCAGAGCTAGGTCCGTCGATATGTTCGTTCTGACCCGTAGCTTCGGTATGGGCTGCTCTGCCCCGAGCCTTGTTCCAAAGTAGCTACTCAATATGGGACCCGAGCCTAACCGAATAACCGAGCTAAACCCAAGATAAGATGTAGTGTTGCCCTGTTCGAGATGTCGATGTCCACGTCTGCTGTTAACGAGTTCATACCTAAGATGTGAGTTCCCGCGATTGCAGCTAGGCGGACTTGCGGTGTTAATGTTGTCCTTTACTTTTTCTTCTTTTTGTGGGATGTTGTTGAGGGTACGAAGTTCGAGGACTTAGTGGTCCTAATATCCGTCTTCTTTGCCCGAAGGCCTCAATAGGTGCAGCTAAGGAATTGTTTCTAAGGGGCCTTGCATCTATAGGCATTGAAGCTTTAATGCCCTATTTTCAGCCCTCCTCTTGTTTTCTTCTTCATATGAATGGACTCAAACAGTAAAAGGACTTGCAGCTACCGACTTCACCGGCTTCTGCTTCGGACGGTTTCTCTTCGAGAACTTACTCAAACCGGGCTTCGGCTTCAGTCTTGGACCTCCTCTTCTATTGTATACCCCTTTCTTTTACCCCTGGCTTGCACCGCGTATCCTTCCGTTTCTTGTCCATGTGGTGAATGCGGATTCTTGAGAAGGCTTTAGAGTGTCATCAAGCAAGAAGTCTTTGTATATATGATATGGCGCAAGACGCGGGTTAGAGGGAGCTAGAGGCTTCAGAGACAAACTAGTGAATACCACCTAAAAAGGTGGATACCAATTGCTTGCTTGCTTTTTCTTTTAAAATGTATAGAGTTCGCTTCGGCTTCCTAACGTGTCTTGCGTCTTCGACTTCTTCCACGTAAACCAATAACAAGAACGTCTTCTTCTTCGAAGCCTCTTGTTTTCCGCTCAGTGAACAAGTAGTTCTCTTTCCTTCAGTGGACTAAAGGACGTGGCTTTCTTAAGCGATTACCGCGATTGCATTAACGAGCTAAACCAAATATGTTGCATTCAAGGAATCAAAGCAGAAATACCAGTATGAGTCCATTGGAATCATATAGTATGAATCCATTGTAGCTACGAAATCAACTAGTACATTACATTATGAGTCCATTGCCAGTATGAATGCACTTCCGTGTTGTTTCTTAATAACCAAGAGGACAGTGTTAGCATTCTTGTTCTAAACCTCGGATGTCCGTGTTCCCGCGTTTGCTTTCTTTCCTTGATTTCGGAAAAGTCACTTTGTCAGTAAAGGTCGGGTCCGTAGCTGCACCGATTGAACCTATTGATTTACCGATTGATGCCGATTCAGGAACTCTGTTTTAAAAGAAAGACTAGGGCTCGGGTGGCCCCTATCGATTGACCCTTTCAAGGGAATATATACACCTATACCTATCAATTCCGTTTGAGGAAGAAAGAGCTTTGAGTCCAAGGATTCCACTAGCAACAATTCCAGGAAAGAAAGAATGCCAGGGAAGCCTGGAGCAGCTGGGCCGGGAGAAGAGCCTACCTGTTCTCCTAACCCTTGCTGGTGTATTAACTTAACTCGGGCTTCATTAGCCACATACTTCTTGACGACTGACACCTATAATACAATAATTCCTTTCTTCTTAACTGAATACGGAGAATGCGGAACTTTTCATCAAACACAACCTCTTGGAGGAGAAGACCCTATGCGTCTTTGACAGAGAGCCGGAATTCCATTCATTTCATAAGCCGTTTTGATCAAATGTATTACTTTTTCATTTCACCGGTGAATCAACTACTAATGGTTACATAGTAAGAAAGGTTCTACTAAGGTAGCTTCGCAAGGCAATGAAGGGTCTTTATCCAACTCCTTTACTGCAGCCGGTGATTGGTCTTTAACGGATGCAACTATTGATGGTTGTTCTGCTTCAACCGAATCAACAGGATCTACTGTAAGTAAGGATACGTTCTCTAGCATTATCACTCCAGTCTTGGACTGTGTTGTCTGATATTAAGGTTGTCTTACCTGATATCTCCCAAAGATACATGCCTTGGGTGTCACGGATATCCCTTCATCAAGGGTTGAAGTGGGAGCCTACGTGGAAGGCCCTTCCAACTCACTGAGACTTTAGGCTGCGTCTAAAGATCAAAAGGTATCATGACTTCGTTCCTGCTTCACCTCTTTACCTTTTGAGCTTGCTACGCCTCTCTTTCTGAGTAAGAATTGAAATATCGTATGAGAAGAGAAATCGAGTTGTCTGAAAAGAGTGTGCAATGCGTGGAGTGAGGAGAAGATTGAGTGATTGGCTTTCCGAATCAAGATATAGAATATGGGCAACCTTCTTCCCGGGAGACAAAAGATTGGATTCATGTCTCTGCAGCTGTATCTAGTGTGTCACGCTGGGAATTGATAAATTTCTATCTCCGTTGAAGTGAAAGCTTACTTGATCGATGTATGGGATATACCGGAAAGGGCAGTGCCACAAGGCTGCTACGCTTGTCCTAATCAAGATCAAGCCAAGAATGCTCTGCGCGCTATACTTTTGCTTTTTACCCGATCCCGGCATAGCGCTTTGCTTTTGGTTCAAGAAAGGACAGGAAAGCTACCGCGGACATAACATATAAGCGCCTACCGTCTTCGGCTTCCTGCCCCGAGCTGCTAAAGGACTCAACTGAATGGACTCAAAGGCCTCCGAGCAGTCAGAGTTCCTGTTGCTAACCCAAAGAGGGAAGCACCTAAGGCGGATAACCGAGATGTTAAGCCAAGGAGAGGCGTTGATTGACCCAAAGGCTTTCTTAACAAATATGTCCACGTCTTCTGTTAAACCAAACGGACAATGCAATGGAACGGGGTAAGGCTAAGGCAAAGCAACGTACGAGTGAAAGGTCCGAGATCTGCCGTTAAATGGACCTCTTTTCGAAAGAGTGAGGAGATCAAATCTTTCGTCTACCCCGACATCGACATCTGGCATGAAGAGGAGAGAACAGTCAATGACTGCCAAGGGGTGAAGTAAAGCCGAGTGACTCATAAGAAAGAGAGAATTTAGCTCGGTATTCACTCAAGAAGAACGGCAGTCCCGGGAATGCACATAACGTAGCAGACCCGGAGGGAAGAGAGAAGCAGCCTAGCAACACAACAGGAACTCTTTAGCAAGTAGAGAATGCTTTAGCTGCAGAGTCCCCTACTATGATGTGAACTCTTTATATCCTTTTATTATGAAATCCTATCCGATGCCATGTGGTATACCTGTCTGGAAGAAGAATTTTGAAGCGGTTTCATTGGATAGCTTGTTTGGCTTCATTGAAGCTTATGTTGTATGTCCTAGTACTATATCCCGTCCATTCTTACCATATAAGGATCAATCTGGTACTTTAATCTTTCCTACAGGTAAATTCATAGGAGTATTTTATAGCGAAGAGTTGAAGTTTGCACGTGATTTGATTTAAGTTACCAAGTAATTCCTCTTAGGGGTTATTTGTTTGAGAAGAAGGAAAGTCCTTTCGAAGGCTTCATCTCACTCCTCTATGAAAGCAGACTAGAAGCCAAGAAAGCTGGTGATGAAGCTATGACATTTATTTAGAAGATTCTAATGAATTCCCTCTATGGTAGATTTGGTATAAATCCATAAAGTACAGTTACAGAGATCTGCAATCAAAAGAAAAATGAAGAATCTGTCAGTCTACTAATGAAGGTCAAAAGACCACTACTCTTCAACCCACTCTCTACAATACCAAGTATGAGGCTCTGAAGGCTAATAAAGACAATAGTTCATCCATTAGAATTAGACCGGTCCATACTTCTAGTCATCATTAGAATTCGATTTCTCAATGATAATAGTTCGGAGAGCACTCCGTAGGGGCAAGTCCCCTTTGCATTGTTACAGGCGCGCGTAAGCCATCTTTGCAAACATAAAAAACGGTTATTTTATTTGAAGTTTTATTAAGTTAAGTATAGGGGGGCCCCTATAGCTGTTCTCCTTTTGAACATTTTATCACAGGACTTGACCAACCCCGTTCATCTTTTCTTTCTCCCTTTCCACTTCTATCGTTAGAGGGAAGCATAGTTGGAATCTCTTCCTGCGGGAGAAGAAAAAGCTACTTACCCATAGAAAGAGAAGACCATTTAGAGTCAGTGTGACGTCAGTGGTACCAGTTAACGGATAGCCATGGCTTATGCCAGGGAGTGACCCCTCTTTTTGAGTCGACTGTGAACGCTCTTAAAAAGAATAGCTCTTCTTCATCTTTTACCCTTCCTCATTCCTTTCCTTGAACATTGATCAACGCATGGGATCCTTACAAGCTCATGAAGACTAGTTAGTGACTTCGCTTCCCCTGCGAATCTTGCTAATCAGTAGCCAGACTTACCTAATTAGGGGAAGAACGCCTAGGGGTGCGGTTGATTCGTCTTGCCGGGGAAATTAGGTCTTATCTTTGTTGTCTTCGAAAGGTCCCTCACTTTCAGTTGGTGGAATAGCCACGCCCCTTGAGGGTGGAATTGCTCTCTCTCTTGTCCATTCGTTAAGCATTGGAATCTCATTCGACTCGGTAATCCCTTTGGCTGTCTCTTGAAAAATAGAGTGTCAGCCTAAATTTGAATCTCTTTGAACTAGGTTGCTTAGACGATCTTCTTTAGCTTTCGAAAAGCAACCTCACCCCGAAGCCGTAGTCAATAAGTGCACGAGGCGAGGCGATCAACAGAAGGGACTAGGAAGGGTGTTGGAAAGGTTTCTTACCTATCCTAGATATGGCACTTTCTTCTAGGGCCACATCCCAGTATAAGTATATATGAGCAAGACCTGATGGCATGAGATCTTCTTTCCAATAGGTCCCCCTGAGGCCGAAAGAA